GAAGATAGAGTTAGCATTGATTGGGAAGGAAGGAACTAGTAATCCATTTAAGAGGACTTTACCCTAGAAAAAGTAAAAGGGAGGGAAGGAACTGACTTTTTCTAACTCGGAATGAATTGGAAGTGCGAGATGCACTAATCGGAAAGAGACTCTCTCTTGACCTGACTTTCCCTATTGGCTTTGACTGCGGTAAGTAATTCACTCAAACCGATTCCATTTATGGATACTTGGAGGGTGGGAAAACTCTTTCTTTTATCAGGATTAAAGGCTTAGCCGCCTGACTCACTCCGGATAGAAAGATTGAGGGGGTCAGACACGGCGGAGACTTTCATTGAATATGGGATTGAGACTACGACTGGAATGGAATTGCTCCGTTGATAGATCCAGATTCGCATCCGCCCATCTAAGAGATTTCTTCGTGCCGGGTCGTGAGCTATGTGGAGCGATAAAAAAAATGGGATCTATTGGGCTTTCACCTGCACTGCCTTCGCCTAGGACATTAGAAAGGGCTTGCTGCTGGTTCGGAACTCCCCTATCTATTTGAATTGATTTACAGCGCCGCTTATAAAAGGAATTGCTTCTATTAACTTTAAAGAGTGTCTCTCCTGTCCGGCTCGATATGAACAAGGTAGGCTGGTAGGTGGGTAGGCTTCTATCCGACTAGTAGGACATGCAGTTCTCCCCTTAGCCTTAGGGCAGGCACGAAATCAATTAACAGCTTATAAAGAAAAGAGGACGACTTAAGACAGCAAGAACGGCCAAAAGAAGTAAGTCACTTGCAAGCCCAGGAAGAATTAAAAGAAATCGATGAATGTGTCCCGACCAAGCAACGAAGAAGCGCTAGCAGATGAGATTGGACCTATATAGACTAGGAAACACAGGGAAAGACAGTCTTGGGGGTCCCCAAAACAGAGTGAGAACTAGCCCTTTGAGGAGCTCTCTAAGCTGTCTAACTCTCTATTACCATATGCAGAGGGAAACCAGGTTCAATAGCCGGATAGAGTAAGAAAACAACTAAATAGAAATGAGTACTTGCTACGGGTGAAGGAGTAAAGAGTTTCAAGAAAAAATCTCCTTAATGCGACTGCGGGAAGGCTGTTCCTGCTACATTTCGCTGGGGAAGAAAGAAGGAATTGAGTCCTTTCACATTATCACGGAAAAAGGGGATTGCCTATTAGTCAATTTTGACTGGAAAAAGACCCGGAACCCCATACCCTCTCATTCACTTACTATAGGCCGAGGAGCGTAGATTCATCTTACTTTTTATAAATGGAAAAAGAGACATAAGTCACGCATTCGAGCAAGAGCCTTTGCCTTTCTTCGCTATGTAAATAGAGGGCCGGAGGAAGAAGTGCCAGAACCTCAACAAAAGAATTAAGGTGATAGAGTCTTACAGGAGACGCTAGGCTTCGGAATTGAATGGAATGATTCCTCTCCCTTGGTTGCCTTCACTGCCCGTGAATCCCTTCTCTTTTTCTATTCCAGTAGTCTTATGCGGTCTGGTCTGTCCATTAGTTGCTTAACTCATAGTAGTTAGGAGGTTGTTGTCCTAATGAGTGTAGCGGAGTGCTCCCTATCCTATTACTCATCTATAGGGCTATCACCCTAGCTTTCCCTGTCTCTGCCTTTCTTTCCTAGTCCTGAGTTTTTCTTCTTGACTATTGCTTGGGATTGGGTTTGACACTATTCAATACTAAATATCTACTCGTGGAGGGAGGGGAGGCAATAGATTCATCTTAGGCGGTAAGCGAAGGAACTGTAGGGCTTAGGGCAGCGAGTGAGCCTCGGATTTTTCTTCAATAGGCTCTAGGGGAGGTGAGAAGAGAGCCAATAGCTATTATAGAAGGACTTAACAATTCATGGCATGAATTAGAGTTGAAGGAAGAAAGACATGAAATGCTAGAAAGATGGAATCTATGAATGAGCTCTTTCGTCTAAGCCTAGAACTAGGCAAGAGCAAGGAATGGACTTTAAGTGAGTTAAAACCGGAAGGAGGGGACAAAGGTCAGTTCTATAAGGCAAGAAAGCAAGATCAGAAGAAGGAGCAATGCAGAATAACTAAGCATGACAAGGAGAGGATAGCTAGACTTTCAAAGACAGTAGCAATGGCAAGGAGACTAATCCCGATATTCTTTCCCTAGCAATTGGAGGATTCTATTGATCCAAGACCTGTATGTAGACCTGGGCCTCCCCCGCTTTCAGTTAAGGCCAGAAAGAATTATCTTACCTTTCTCTTCTGTCAGTCTTTGAAGTTTCCTTTCTTTTCAAACCAAGGATGAAGCTAGAATGTGGAGTACGGACTTATCATGCTTCCCAATTCCACTAGCATAAAAGAGTTTATTCAACTCCTGAGAGATTCTATAGTTCCTGAGCTACCCCAATTTGATGAGAATGAGGGAAGAAGTCCTTAGCTATTCCTTTGGCCTATAATAAGAAAGGTCCATCAAGACTCAGAAATTACCCTCGATCTTTTCAATCCCTCTAGTAGAGAATTCTTAGC